AGAAATTGCATTGAAATCCTTTTTGAAATTCATTGAAATTCAAAGAAGTTCAATTTAACAATGCAATAATAATATTCAAAATTGTCTTGGATTGACACTACATATCTAATCTACATAGATAGAAAAAGTATAAACGGAAGAATAAAAAAGAAAAAAAGGAAGAATTCAAAAAAAATATCGAATTTTTAGTCCATAATGTATTTCATCAATCTAAGTGGAATAAGCAAAGTCGATTCCTTGTTGGTTAGTCGAGTTCCAAGGAAAACCGCGCAATTCAATTAAAGGAAATGCCCGAATTTTCTATTTAGAATTTGATATTTATAAGATCAATAAACTAAGGTTTTGTCGTTCTAGACCGTCGGATTCGACGGAAACACTGATAAATAAATACGAATACAGCAGAAAAAAGGGGGGGTCAAAAAAAAAACAAGTAGAGAAAAATTAGACAAAGTTATATACAAGTCACTACCCCCCCCCTTGGTATTTCTTTAATTGAATTTCATTTGATTAGACGGAAGTTCCTTAAAAACTTCCGCTTTCTTTAAAAGATTCTGAACAGTTCCTGTAGGTTGAGCGCCCTTTTTAAGGAAATATAAAATAACAGGAACATTTAAATAAGTTTGATTCTTCATTGGATCATAAAAGCCCACTTTTCTAAGATCTTTTCCTTCTCTTCGGGATCGAACATCAATTGCAACGATTCGATAGACGGCTCATTGGGATAGATGTAGATGAACAATACCCCCCCCTAGAACCGTATAGGAAGTTTTCTCCTCGTACGGCTCGAGAAAAAAGAATTTGATTCAAAATTTTGTCTATGTATGCAATTCTAATACTAATAAATTCAATTAAATGACAAATGGGCCTATAAAATCAATTAGACTGTGATTTCAGTCTTTTTTTTTCTTCCGGAAAATGAAAAAGAAACCATTCGTACTCATAACTCAAGTTGGATAACTCTCAATCAAATAGCTCAAGGGAAAAATCTTTAGCCAATTTTATTTATTGAGTAGTCTTTACTCCCTTTTGTTTGTCTCGTTTAAACTATTTCAAATTTTATTTGGATTCTTTAGTCTGATCCAGTTATTGAGACTCTCGAGACAATTAAAAAGGTGTTTCCTTGTTCTTAGATCCTTTATCCTTATTTTTAATCAGTGGGTTTAGACATTACTTCGGCGCTTCTTAATCCTTTCAAAATGGTAGCAACATACCCTTTGTTTGATTTCTTTCTATCAAAGAACCCTATGGACAGTTGATTCCCGCATGATACACTTTGAATCGAAAAATTTTGATCAATTTCAACAAGTTTTGCTTTTGAGTTGGAAACTTGCTCGAATTGGATCCTTTCGATTTCTATATATGTTCCATATATTTACGAAGTTGTTCCAATTGATTGGTATTAACCCTAGATCCTAGCCCCCGAGAAATGAATTAATACTTTCTATTCGAGCTCCATCGTGGACTATTTACAACCCAACAAAAAGCGAAGGGTTCAAGTGTAACAGAACAAACAATGTCGAGCCAAGAGCACCCTCATTCCTAGATAAATCAAAAATAAAAATGGTGGATGTAAAAATCCACAACGGATCGTGTCCTTCAAGTCGCACGTTGCTTTCTACCACATCGTTTCAAACGAAGTTTTACCATAACATTCCTCTAATTTGGAATTTGGAACCGGTATGGAATTGATTCAATTATGGAATCATGAATAGTCATTGGTTCAGCTGTCCACAGACATCGTAATCTAGACTTTTTCTTCTATATATGAATATATGATATGTGGACAGTTTTTCTGAAAAAGTCTTAGAAAGACAGCATTTTGAACATATTTTTAACTTTTTAACATACATATTAACATACATAAATAATATATAGATAATAGAAAGAAATAGAGAAACAAATAACTTTTTGAATCTGCATCTTCCGGGGACTCAATAGGATAGATTAAACGATTTCCTACTTTTTCATTAGAGTCAAACACAAAATACCTAAATCAAATGAGATTCAAAGAAAAAGCGCCGGCTCCATAACACATTTCTATATAATATGGAACTTGATCATTTGTTAATGAAATTCGAACAGACACAGATATTCAAATTAATATGGATTAACTCCTATCTACTCCCCCACTTCTTTCTATGGGAATAATGGAGCATAAAAAACGGATCTTCACTGGGACGGAAGGATTCGAACCTCCGAATAGCGGGACCAAAACCCGTTGCCTTACCACTTGGCCACGCCCCATTTCAATTTCTAATCGACACTAAGAAACGATAATATTGGTATTGGTTGTTTGTCAACTCCAGCCCAAATATCTATAGAATAGATTGGTACTGGGATTTTGATACATATAGATATAGAATTCAACTTAATTTATTGATCATTACATAGAATTCAATTAAGATATTGTATGAAAGTATGATTTCTTCTATTCTCCTTTGAGAATTGGAGGATTTTTGATTGGGTGGATTCAAAGAAAAAGAAGGATTTTTTGTCTACC